GAGATCAAGAATTATTATTATTTCGACACAAGAAAGGGTTGTGAAAAATTCCTTTTCTTTCTTGTGTCAAAGACTAGGAAGACAAATAATCCCTCTTAGAATCGAATGCTTTTTCCCTCTCATTCATTTTTTTATACTATAACTTTGTTTATATTCTTCGATTATTTATCTTATGTTTAGTATTTAGTCAACTTTTATTCTATAATCTATTAGAATAGAAAAGGGTTGATTCATTCTATGGCATTTAAATTTGACAATAGTAACATAATCAAATCATACCACTTCCCACTTCCATTTTGATTAAAAAAACAAAGAAATAAAGAAGAGATAAGTAAAGTCAAATAGTCTTCTTCACAGCATACATACTATGAATAATAATGCGGTACAAGTAAAGTAATTCCCAAAATCTTATAGAAAAAGAATATAAACAAGCAAAAGGCTTTTCATAAGTTTTTTTTGATCATACAGAATTACATAACACAATTTCCAACAAAAATTTGTTTTTTTTTTAGAACTTGATATTGAGAAACTAGAAATTCATTTCGGACAATTGAACCTTCTCAAACTGTTTCTTTTTAAGAACCAAAAAGATTTGTGCCAAAATAATAGATGCCAAGAAGAGCAAAAGGCCTTGTACACGTAATGGATCTTGAAGTACTATTTCCGCATCCCCCTGACCAAATCCACCCACATTAGGATTACTCGTTAATGGTTGATCCAGTTTGATGGATTCGCCTTCTGAAACAAGAAGTTCTGGTCCTGGAGGGATAATATCAACCACTTGACGTCCATCCGATGCATCCACTATGGTTATTTCGTATCCCCCTTTTTCTTTTCGTCTTATTTTGCTTACTATACCCGCCGCTGTAGCATTATAAACATTATTGTTACTCTTGCTCCCGTCGGGATAAATCTGGCCCCGTCCCCTGTTCCCGCCTACGTATATGGGATATTTTAAGAAGTGAACGTCTTTCTTAGAAGCGGGGTCTGGGGAAAGAATAGGAAAGGTGATTTCACTATATTTTTGACCAGGAACAGGGCCTATCACAAGAATATTTTTTTTCGTGGGGCGATAGCTCTGAAAAGACAGATTGCTTATCTTTTCTTTAATCTCGGGCGATATACGATCGGGGGGGGCTAATTCAAACCCCTCAGGTAAAATTAGAACAGCTCCCACATTCAAGGCTCCTTTTTTACCATTAGCAAGAACTTGTTTCATTTGCAGATCATAAGGAATTCGAACAACTGCTTCAAATACAGTATCAGGAAGTACCGCTTGTGGAACCTCGATATCCACGGGCTTGTTAGCTAAATGGCAATTGGCACATACAATACGGCCAGTCGCTTCTCGTGGATTTTCATAACTCTGCTGTGCAAAAATAGGATACGCATTTGAAATGGGCGCCCGAGTTATTATATATATTATGAGCGATACGGAAATGAATCGAATAATCTCTTCCTTTATCCAAGAAAAGGTATTTATCATTTGCATGGTCCAATCATTGATCCCAAAAATTTCTACAATAAAATTGGATAAGTCACTAGTATAGTTCCCTATCTATGATTCTGTTATTTAGTGAAATAATTTTACTCGAATATTGAAGGAATCCACCGGGTGGGTAGAAAAAATAAGTACAATTTTGACTGTTTTACTTATGTTACAAAGTAACAAACATTATAATTGGATCGAGCGATCATTTTTCAATCATTCATTGAATGATAAATCACTACAAGTGACGGAGATACACGATTTAAATAACGAAAAATCCAATATTTTAAAATTGTATCTAAAATGACTGGAAAAGTAGAAACAACACCGGATATAATTTGATCATTCTGAGCAAATCCAAAGTCTTTGTAGATAGAGGCAATCAGTAGTTCCCAACCATGGGGCGAATGGAATCCTATACATAAATCAGTTAATAATAGAATAGAAAAAGCTTTTATTGTGTCGCTTAAATTATATATAAATTCTTGAAGACAAGAGTTAAGAAAAATAAGTTCTTCATTACTTAGAATAGAATAAACACTTAGAATAACGAAAGAAATTATATTTGTTGAGAAATGTAAAATCGTATGGATACGACCCTCATTGTTCATCTTGATCAATTGGATCGTTTCGTTGTAGACTCCGACGTGAAGCTTTTGTAAACGTCTTTCCGGGTATTCCTTTAGCATTTCGTCGAAGAGGGAGAGTTCCTCTAATTCTATGAATTTTTTTAGAATATTCTTTTCTTGAATATCATTCAAAAAAATTTCGGAGAGCCTAGTATTCCACCAATTATTAACCCAAGATTCCAGACTTTTATTAAATGTAAATGAGAGAGAGATCCACCAAGGCAAAAATACTATAGATGTAAGATATAGAAGTGAAATAAATGCGTTCTTTTTTGCCATTTGCTCGTCTGTGAATTTTGAAATGAACTCATCTCATTCGTCGACTCTCTCTATACGATACTAAGATTTCTATCAAATATCAGTTCTAGTACATTACAAGTTATCAAGTCTATTCCCCGTTTTATTTGTGATTCAGTACAATGATTGGTCCTTGAATTTAGAAAGAATACAGAAAAATAATATAGAAATACAGAAATCGAATAAGAAAAATTCCACTTCAAATTGAATGAAGAAAGAAATAAACTAGAATATTCTATAGAATATTCTTTCAAAAGATAGAATCAATTGCTCAAATTCGAAACAATTGTCCCCTTTGGATGAATGCACGAAAGAGCCATTTCAAATAAAAAATAGTATTCAAAATTTCGAGACGTAAAGAACTCCCGGTTTATCAAGATATCAAAAAATTTCGAAAAAAAAAATGCGCTGGCATCCCCCAGTACAGGAATAATTAATAGAATTTTAGAATTTTCTGAAGAATACTGTGATGCTATGATCAAAAATAAGTGTAAAAACAAGATAGAAAGGTTATCATTATAAGCGGTCCAATCGATTGGTAATTAAAGAGCCCAAAAAAAAGATAAAAAATGTTGATTAACAAAAAAGGAAAGATGATTTACAAGAGAGAATCCATCTGTATTTACTAAATTCGCAATATTGAAAAAAAAAAGAGAAATTCTTTATTCCGATTTCTTACTTGTTTCGTTACTGAATTTATTTTAGTGGATTTACATACTCATAAAAAAGAATTTATGGACAAAAAATATTTCGCTTTATGATGGGTCCGTGTACGTTTACTTTATTTTTGTTCTAATCAGAGTTCGGCAGCAACTTCAGTTAAATTATGCTATAGAAAAAAAAGAAAGAGAATTCTTGAATTCTAGTTTTTTCCCTTTTGCTAAGAATAAGAAAGCATTCACCTTTTTTCAAAATACTTCAATTGGTACACGCAAGAAATAGGCCAATTCAGCAGCTTTCTGTTCAATTTCTCGTAAAGTCAAATTCTCATCGGTACGAGTCAAGGGAATGGACCCCTGGCCTCTGATTTCCATATAAAGGACACGACGAGCATAAAGACCCTCTTTAATTTCTATTCTGATGGATTGAATGTCTTTCATAAGGAATCGGAGGAAGATGCGACGATTTTTTCCAGGAAATCCCCAACGAAAAATACATACTATTCCTTCTTTTATATCGAATCGATCATAACCACTACCCACATTCCACGAAATTGTGCACCACAAATATGAACTAATAAAAAGACCCGCGATTCCATAGAAAGACATCACGATTCCTTGTGGAAAAAAAATTATTTGCTGAGAGGGAAATAACGGTATAAGATTCCTACCAAGATAACTAGAAGTTCCAACCAATAAAAACCCTAATGAACCTAAAAAAAGAATAAAAGCCCAGCAGACATTACTCGGTTTTCGAGAACCCGCTATAAGTTCTATCCATATACGGTCTGATCGCCAACTCATACTATACTAGATCTAGTTGCATTTTATTGTAATTGGGAGATAAACCCCAATAATTTTGACTTTAATCTTTTTGTTTCCGAAGTAATCCTCATCGACTAGCACTATTATGATGTGAAGCTTTAGGAGTAATTCATCAATTGCTTAGAGATAAACTAAAATAATAAAATCTTTTTTTTTTATGATTTCTTATAGATATCCACAGACATTTAGATAGATTGACTTTACATTTCAGAAATTCATCCCGATAATGATTTATCTTCAAATAGTTATAATTAATTTTCCCATATATCGTGTTTATGCATACGGGCTTCTGCTCGGAGGAAGCTACACGTTATACTATATTCTACTACATAGAGAATTGTGCTATGATCCAAGTAAGCCTAAGTCTTGAAAAAAAAATAGATAAGATTTAACCCCATAATATCTAAAAAATCTTGTTTTTTTGAACATGAAGAGATAAAGAAACCATTGCAATTGCCGGAAATACTAAGCCCACTAAAGGCACAAAAATAGCGGGTAAGTTGCTGATAGTTGTCATAGAATGAGTACCTCGATTTAATATTTGTACCTGTTATTTATCGTTATATTTTTTGTTATATTAACATTTTAACCTGTTATTGTTATAAAGATATATTCTACTTCATATAGAATTATTTCATATAGAATTATACTATAATATAGAATTTTACTATTCTAGTAGAAATACTAATCTATATAGAGATACTAATATATAATATATTAAATAGATTCTATTTAAGTATATTAAAGTATATAACATATATAAACATATATTAAACATATATTAAGTAAGTATATTATTAAGTACGTATATAATAAATGTAAATTAAAAGTGTAAATAAATGGTCTTATTCATCATGTCTATATGTTTCTACATGAAATATATACGATAATCCACTTTACTTTTTTTATTATTTTATTCATTATTTATTTTTTTTTTTTTATTATTAGTTTATTTTTATTTATCTATTCTAAATCTTTATTTAGTATAGATATATTAGAATTTTATAATCTTGAAACTTTAATAGAAAATTGAATAGTTTAATATATTTAATTTAATAATTTATTAAATTAAAACTTTGTTTTTTTCTACTTGATTGAAGT